TTGGCACTGGACGTTCCAAAAACGGGTACTATCGGATCGGGTGAATTAGAGAATAGACAGAGGTCCGTTGGCATTTCAGCCTTTCTTCTCCTTTCAGGGCCTATCCGAAAGAGAATCCAGTACCTCTTGGTCCTGAATATCAGAATAGGACGAACGAACCGGCCTCCGCGGATATCTTTGCTTCGGAACAAAACCCTGCAATCAAATAGATTGTCCCAAGGGCGCCATATTCTAGGAGCCCAAGTTATGCTATTGAAAATTCGTTCCTCTAGCAGTTCCGGTTTGACCATTCCGTTCCCTTTTTCAAACTCCACTTCTTTTCATATAGCAATCCCTGATCAAAGAGAGAACAATATCCATTTCAAAACATTTCTAACGGATTCCTTGGTTCGGACCGACGAAGTAATGGCACTCGATTATTATCAACCTGACTGCAATCTTTTTCTGTCGGTAAGGATTGCACCAGAGCACCTTCTACTTCTAATAGGCCATGAACTATAGATAGAGAAGAATCATTCTGAGCGAGTCCATAAGAAGCGACCCACTTTTTTTCATCGGTTCCGGGGGAAGACCAAAGATCTTGCGCGACCGGTCCGCCAGAAAAACTCAAAAGAGAAAGAAGTCTCGTTAATCTCTTCATGCTCGTTCCAAGTTCGAAGTACCCTTTGGCCAAAGAAAAACCCGCTTCCTGACACGATTGCCTCTTTATCTTTATATAGATAGATTCTATGGGGTTATTACTTAGAAGTCTATTTTGTACAAGAGCCCCTCCTATCTGATAGAAAAGGGTCCCATGATCCCGAGCCGGTCTTACCTTGGCTCGCAAACCCCAAGTTTGTCTATGAAGAGCCAATCTAATTGTATTAGTTTCTATAATGGATTTCTTATGTGGAATACTAATGGATAGGGCCTCGTTGCTAAGTGCTACAAGATCTAGTGCACTGGAACTCGTGGTTATGGACCCGAATCCTTTAGTATGGAACATTGTCTTTTCCAAGTAAAAACCCCTAGTATATGAAAGAATGAAAAGGTGCTTTCGTTCTTGTGGAATAAGAAGCCCTCGTACCTTAATGAAAGGAAAATAGGAATTTTTCGTTAGGTATTTGACCAAATAGGATCGTCCAGTTCCTATAGAACCTATCACTAAAATACCCGATAGGGCTAAGCGGAACGAAAAGGGTTTTCCATGAGATGGTAAATGAAAACGATTAGCCCCACACGAGGTTTGGGAATAAGTGATTGTCTGATAATGAGCAAGGAATATACGTCTTTCTGCTAAAGAGGATCTATTAAACTCATAATTCATTAGATCCTTGTTATCAATGTCAACTAGGTATCATAAGTAAATGGATCCCGGTTGTTCAATCCTTTGATAACCAAGGTCATTCTTTGCTAAAGAGAAATGATCACTATGAGTCAGACTCAATAGAATTGGATCCATTCCAAATAGCGAGAATTAGGATTCTTGATCCCTCTCAATCTCTCTTTCAATTCGAGGATCCAGAGAGGTGTTTTCATAGTCATCTCCGAATATTTGCCATCTCCGAATATTTTCGATTTCATTTTTCTATGATATGTCTTTCTATATGAAAATTGGTTATTTACGATGTACGATGATCCCTGTTAAGCATCCATGGCTGAATGGTTAAAGCGCCCAACTCATAATTGGTAAATTTGCGGGTTCAATTCCTGCTGGATGCACGCGAACGGGAACGTTCCATAAGTCTATTGGAACTGGCTCTCTATCCATGGAATCTCATCCATCATCCATACATAACGAATTGGTATGGTATATTCATACCATAACATAAGAACAATAAGAACTCGAATTCTTATCGATACTGGAACTCAGAGCATAGGAGGGAAAGTCGATTTATGGATGGAATCAAATACGCAGTATTTACAGAAAAAAGTCTTCGTTTATTGGGAAAGAATCAATATACTTTTAATGTCGAATCGGGATTCACTAAGACAGAAATAAAGCATTGGGTCGAACTCTTCTTTGGTGTTAAGGTAGTAGCTGTGAATAGCCATCGACTACCCGGAAAGGGTAGAAGAATGGGACCTATTCTGGGACATACAATGCATTACAGACGTATGATCATTACCCTTCAACCGGGTTATTCTATTCCACTTCTAGATAGAGAAAAAAACTAAAGGAGAATACTTAATAATACGGCGAAACATTTATACAAAACACCTATCCCGAGCACACGCAAGGGAACCGTAGACAGGCAAGTGAAATCCAATCCACGAAATAATTTGATCCATGGACGGCACCGTTGTGGTAAAGGTCGTAATTCCAGAGGAATCATTACCGCAAGGCATAGAGGGGGAGGTCATAAGCGCCTATACCGTAAAATCGATTTTCGACGGAATCAAAAAGACATATCTGGTAGAATCGTAACCATAGAATACGACCCTAATCGAAATGCATACATTTGTCTCATACACTATGGGGATGGTGAGAAGAGATATATTTTACATCCCAGAGGGGCTATAATTGGAGATACTATTGTTTCTGGTACAAAAGTTCCTATATCAATGGGAAATGCCCTACCTTTGAGTGCGGTTTGAACTATTGATTTACGTAATTGGAAGTAACCAATTAGGTTTACGACGAAACCTAGAAATCGATCACTGATCCAATTTGACTACCTCTACGGGATAGACCTCAACAGAAAACTGTTGAGTAACGGCAGCAAGTGATTGAGTTCAGTAGTTCCTCATAGAAAATTATTGACTCTAGAGATATGGTAATATGGAGAAGACAAAATTGTTTGAAGCACGCACAGAACCGGAAGCGCCCCTTGTTTCAAAGAGAGGAGGACGGGTTATTCACATTTAATTTGATGGTCAGAGGCGAATTGAAAGCTAAGCAGTGGTAATTAAGACCCCCCGGGGAAAATAGGGATGTCTCCTACGTTACCCATAATATGTGGAAGTATCGACGTAATTTCATAGAGTCATTCGATCTGAATGCTACATGAAGAACATAAGCCAGATGACGGAACGCGGAGACCTAGGATGTAGAAGATCATAACATGAGCGATTCGGCAGATTTGGATTCCTTTCCTATATATCCACTCATGTGGTACTTCATCATACGATTCATATAAGATCCATCTGTCTAGAGATCGTCATATACATCTAGAAAGCTGTATGCTTTGGAAGAAGCTTGTACAGTTTGGGAAGGGGTTTTTTGAGAGAAAAGAAGAATCTACTTCAACCGATATGCCCTTAGGCACGGCCATACATAACATAGAAATCACACGTGGAAGGGGTGGGCAATTAGCTAGAGCAGCAGGTGCTGTAGCGAAACTGATTGCAAAAGAGGGTAAATCGGCCACTTTAAGATTACCATCTGGGGAGGTCCGTTTGGTATCCCAAAATTGCTTAGCAACAGTCGGACAAGTGGGTAATGTTGGGGTGAACCAAAAAAGTTTGGGTAGAGCCGGATCTAAGTGTTGGCTAGGTAAACGCCCCGTAGTAAGAGGGGTAGTTATGAACCCTGTGGACCACCCCCATGGGGGCGGTGAAGGGAAAGCCCCCATTGGTAGAAAAAAACCCACAACCCCTTGGGGTTATCCTGCGCTTGGAAGAAGAACTAGGAAAAGGAAAAAATATAGTGATAGTTTTATTCTTCGTCGCCGTAAGTAAATACGTAACTAGGAATATGGAAAATTGCATTTTTGGAATTTGCAATAATGCGATGGGCGAACGACGGGAATTGAACCCGCGCATGGTGGATTCACAATCCACTGCCTTGATCCACTTGGCTACATCCGCCCCTTATCCAGCTAAAGGATTTTTCTCTTTTTTCCATTCATCATTATTCTATTTATTCTGACCTCCATACTTCGATCGAGATATTGGACATAGAATGCCACTCTTTAAAATGGAAAAAAGGAGTAATCAGCTGTGACACGAAAAAAAACGAATCCTTTTGTAGCTCATCATTTATTGGCAAAAATCGAAAAGGTCAATATGAAGGAGGAGAAAGAAACAATAGTAACGTGGTCCCGGGCATCTAGCATTCTACCCGCAATGGTTGGCCATACAATCGCGATTCATAATGGAAAGGAACATATACCTATTTACATAACAAATCCTATGGTAGGTCGCAAATTGGGGGAATTCGTGCCTACTCGGCATTTCACGAGTTATGAAAGTGCAAGAAAAGATACTAAATCTCGTCGTTAACTGAATTCAGAATAGAAAGATTCAAAATAAAAAAAACAAAGGTAGGCGGGGAATAACCTTATTTATGACAAGTTTCAAACTGGTAAAGTATACCCCTAGGATAAAGAAGAAGAAGAGTGGGCTAAGGAAACTCGCAAGGAAAGTTCCAACCGATCGTCTACTTAAGTTCGAACGGGTTTTCAAAGCACAAAAACGCATCCATATGTCTGTTTTCAAAGCACAAAGAGTTCTTGATGAGATTCGCTGGCGTTACTACGAGGAAACTGTTATGATACTGAACCTCATGCCTTATCGAGCATCTTATCCCATCCTAAAGTTGGTTTATTCGGCAGCAGCAAATGCTACTCATTATAGGGATTTCGACAAAGCGAATTTATTCATCACTAAAGCCGAAGTCAGTAGGAGTACTATCATGAAAAAATTAAGACCTCGAGCTCGAGGACGTAGTTCTCCCATAAAAAAAACCATGTGTCATATAACAATTGTACTAAATATAGTAAAGAAATCTAAATAATCTTTAGATCCATCTTAGATTTCGATTCCCAGTAAAAAAAAAATAGAATAGAAAAATATGGGACAAAAAATAAATCCACTCGGTTTCAGACTTGGTACAACCCAAAATCACCATTCCTTTTGGTTCGCACAACCAAAAAATTATTCTGAAGGTCTACAGGAAGATAAAAAAATACGGAATTGTATCAAGAACTATATACAAAAGAATAGGAAAAAAGGCTCGAATAGAAAAATAGAATCAGACTCAAGTTCCGAAGTAATTACACATAATAGAAAAATGGACTCAGGCTCAAGTTCTGAAGTAATTACACGTATAGAAATTCAAAAAGAAATCGATACGATCCACGTCATAATCCATATTGGATTCCCCAATTTATTAAAGAAAAAAGGAGCAATCGAAGAATTAGAGAAAGATCTACAAAAGGAAGTTAATTCTGTAAACCAAAGACTTAATATTGCTATTGAAAAAGTTAAAGAACCTTATAGACAACCTAACATTCTTGCAGAATATATAGCTTTCCAATTAAAAAATAGAGTTTCATTCCGAAAGGCAATGAAAAAAGCCATTGAATTAACTAAAAAAGCAGATATAAGGGGGGTAAAAGTAAAAATTGCAGGTCGTCTCGCAGGGAAAGAAATTGCACGTGCCGAATGCATCAAAAAGGGTAGACTTCCCCTCCAAACAATTCGCGCTAAAATTGATTATTGCTGCTATCCAATTCGAACTATCTATGGAGTATTAGGTGTAAAAATTTGGATATTCGTAGACGAAGAATAACTAGCCTTGTCTTCCCATTCTGTTCAGTGATAGAATAAAAAATGACAAGAGCCTTATTTTTCCTGAAATCCCTGAAAAAAAAAGAAGAAATTCTACCTCTTTCTATAAGATTTAATGAAAATTGATAAATCTTTTAATATAATTGCTATGCTTAGTGTGTGACTCGTTAGTTTTTTCTTTAGAGTCAAAAATGGAGATTCAAAAAAAATTGACTGAACCCTACTCTAAATAGAAAAAGAAAAAACTTAGTAATTATAGAAAATTAACTAATAACCAACCTATTGCTTCGTATTGTCGAGATCCTAACTAAGAAACAGTCACTATATGAATAAATACATCTATCATAAATGAGTAGATCTATCATATAGTTGTAGCAACTGCAATTTATTCTCTAAAAAAGAAAACGGATTCTAGGTTGTGAAGCAAAACTAAAGGGATGTGGATAAAAGGAGGGATGATAGAAAGAAGGAAGAAGAATAAGAAAGATATAGGATTCCAATATGTATGGTCTATGAGTTACATCATAAAAGGCAATGTGATAAAGCATCAATATAATAAAAATAACAGAGAATTCGAAATCGTAACTTGAAACAAAAAATAGAAATTTTAAGCAATAATAAAATAAAGAGCGGCCCGGGTTAATAAAACTGAGAAAATTGACTCGGAAAGAAATTTTTGGAAAGCTCCATTGTGGGATTCAGACCTAACCATTAAAGGAGAAGTAGTGGGAACGACAGAACCTATGACTGCATAGGATTTTATTGAAAAGAATCCTAAGACTTCATTGGGTGGGATGGCGGAACAAACCAAAAAAATTGCCTTATTTGGTAAGGTTATAAATTAACAAATAAGACAGGAAAGAGTAAATATTCGCCCGCGAAATCTTTATTGAATTAGAATACTTTCCCGCGATTCAATAAGAGTCAAAATAAGGAGATTTTTTTTTTAAGAAAGATTACATTATCTATAAATATAGAATATAGATAAATAGACACACACATCTAGATATATTCTAGATCTTCTTTCTTGACTATATATTTTTCTATTTGAACAAATTCAATATTAAAAAAACCCTAACTTTTTCTATTATCTATTAATGTGCATCTATCCATAATATTCCAAAATATTATGGAATTAGAGAAATTTGCACGCTTTCTCATTTCATTCGCGAGGAGCTGGATGAGAAGAAACTCTCATGTCCAGTTTTGCAGTAGAGATGGAACTAAGAAGGAACCATCGACTATAACCCCAAAAGAACCAGATTTCGTAAACAACATAGAGGAAGAATGAAGGGAAAATCCTGCCGAGGCAATCGTATTTGTTTTGGTAGATATGCTCTGCAAGCACTTGAACCCGCTTGGATCACGTCGAGACAGATAGAAGCAGGACGAAGAGCAATGACACGATATGCACGTCGTGGTGGAAAAATATGGGTACGTATATTTCCCGACAAACCGGTTACACTAAGACCCACGGAAACACGTATGGGCTCAGGAAAGGGATCCCCCGAATATTGGGTAGCCGTTGTTAAACCAGGTCGAATACTTTATGAAATGGGCGGAGTATCCGAAACTGTAGCTAGAGCAGCTATCTCCATAGCTGCCAGTAAAATGCCCATACGAAGTCAATTTCTTCGATTAGAGATATAGCATCCAAAAAAAGGAGTATTGAAGATAAAAAAAACCAGGTTTTTTTTTCTGGAAGGACAATATTTCTTTCATCCTTTTGCATAGAAATAACAAATTGAAATCAAAATAATATGATTCAACCTCAGACCCTTTTAAATGTAGCAGATAACAGTGGAGCTCGAAAATTGATGTGTATTCGAGTCATAGGAGCTGCTAGTAATCAGCGATATGCTCGTATTGGTGATGTTATTGTTGCTGTAATCAAAGACGCAGTGCCCCAAATGCCTCTAGAAAGATCCGAAGTAATTCGAGCTGTAATTGTACGTACATGTAAAGAGTTCAAATGCGAAGACGGTATAATAATACGCTATGATGACAATGCAGCGGTTATCATTGATCAAAAAGGAAATCCAAAAGGAACTCGAGTTTTTGGCGCGATCGCCGAGGAATTGAGAGAATTGAATTTTACTAAAATAGTTTCATTAGCTCCTGAAGTATTATAAATACTAGTAGGCGAGATATAGATCAAAGAAAAAATTAGTAGATTATGTCTCACGTATATGCTTTAAAATCCAAAAGTCAAAGAAAAAAAAAGAAAACATGTTGATTATAGAAAAATTAGGAGGAACCTAGAATTAGAGTCTTATGGGCAAGGACACTATTGCTGATTTACTAACCTCTATAAGAAACGCGGACATGAATAAAAAAGGAACAGTTCGAGTAGTATCTACAAATATTACCGAAAACATTGTTAAAATACTTCTACGAGAGGGTTTTATTGAAAGTGTTCGGAAACATCAGGAAAGTAACAGATATTTCTTGGTTTCAACTTTGCGACATCAAAAGAGAAAGACTAGAAAAGGAATATATAGAACTAGAACCTTTTTAAAGCGTATCAGCCGACCCGGCTTACGAATTTATGCCAACTATCAAGGAATTCCTAAAGTTTTGGGCGGAATGGGAATTGCTATTCTTTCTACTTCTCGAGGTATAATGACAGATCGAGAAGCTCGACTAAACAGAATTGGGGGAGAAGTCTTATGTTATATATGGTAATCGCCCCTCCTATAGTACTCGAATTCTATCTCGAACTTCCTATTTTTCAAATAAAAATACAACGTTTTTTTTTATTTGAAAATCAAAATAGAAAAATAGGAGAAAAAAAAAATATGACAGAAAAAAAAAATAGGAGAGAAAAAAAAAACCCGAGAGAAGCAAAAGTCACTTTCGAAGGTTTAGTTACGGAAGCCCTACCCAACGGAATGTTCCGCGTTCGCCTAGAGAATGACACCATCATCCTGGGCTATATTTCAGGAAAGATCCGGTCTAGTTCTATACGAATACTGATGGGGGATAGGGTCAAAATTGAAGTAAGTCGTTATGATTCAAGCAAAGGACGTATAATTTATAGACTTCCCCATAAGGATTCGAAGCGTACCGAAGACTCGAAGGATACCGAAGATTTGAAGGATACCGAAGATTTGAAGGATACCAAAGATTCAAAGGATTAGGTTTTTCTTTTTTCTAGGGTAATAAATTCAAAGTTCCAAAATTCAAGCGAAGAGACTTATTTTTTCCCAAAGATTAGATTCATAGTTTAAGAAAGGAATACGGAAATATGAAAATAAGAGCTTCCGTTCGTAAAATTTGTACAAAATGTCGACTGATTCGTAGGCGTGGACGAATTAGAGTCATTTGTTCCAATCCGAAGCATAAACAAAGGCAGGGGTAATCTTTCGAAAAAGAACTTTACTTTCTAAAAAGTAAAAAAAAGTAAAAAAAGTACCCGCGGAAACGTCCAAATTCCAAATAAAATAATTAATAATTAAAGTAAAGGATATATTTTACCCTGAAACGGATATCTTTGTATCTTTTTTTCTTTTTGTTATTTCTAACTCATATTTATGAGATAATAAAATATGACAAAAGCTATACCAAAAATTGGTTCACGTAGGAGAGTGCGTATTGGTTTGCGTAGGAATGCGCGTTTTAGTTTACGGAAAAGTGCACGTAGAATAACAAAAGGAGTTATTCATGTTCAAGCTAGTTTCAACAATACCATTATAACTGTTACAGACCCGCAAGGTCGGGTGGTTTTCTGGTCCTCCGCGGGTACTTGTGGATTCAAAAGCTCAAGAAAAGCATCACCCTATGCTGGTCAAAGAACAGCAGTAGATGCTATTCGTACAGTGGGTTTGCAACGAGCAGAAGTTATGGTAAAGGGTGCTGGTAGTGGAAGAGATGCCGCATTACGAGCCATTGCTAAAAGTGGTGTACGATTAAGTTGTATACGCGATGTAACACCTATGCCGCATAATGGATGTCGACCTCCTAAAAAAAGACGTCTGTAAAAGAATTAAAACGCTTTCAAGAGAAATAAACGATTCAATGATCAAATAATAATACTAGTCTATTATGGTTCGAGAGGAGGTAGCAGGATCCACTCAAACACTACAGTGGAAGTGTGTTGAATCAAGAGTAGATAGTAAGCGTCTTTATTATGGTCGTTTCATTTTGTCCCCGCTTAGAAAAGGTCAAGCGGATACCGTCGGTATTGCCTTGCGAAGAGCTTTACTTGGAGAAATAGAAGGAACATGTATCACACGTGCAAAATTTGGGAGCGTGCCACACGAATATTCTACAATAGCTGGTATTGAAGAATCCGTACAAGAAATTTTACTAAATTTGAAAGAAATTGTATTGAGAAGTAATCTCTATGGAGTTAGAGACGCATCAATTTGCGTCAAAGGTCCTAGATACATAACTGCTCAAGATATCATCTTACCACCTTCCGTAGAGATCGTTGATACGGCACAACCTATAGCTAACTTGACAGAGCCCATTGATTTCTGTATTGAGTTACAGATCAAGAGAGATCGCGGATATCACACGGAACTCAGAAAGAACTCTCAAGATGGAAGTTATCCCATAGATGCTGTATCCATGCCTGTTCGAAATGTGAATTATAGTATTTTTTCTTGTGGGAATGGAAATGAAAAACACGAGATACTTTTTCTAGAAATATGGACGAATGGAAGTTTAACCCCTAAGGAAGCGCTTTATGAGGCTTCTCGTAATTTGATTGATTTATTTCTTCCTTTTCTACACGCGGAGGAAGAGGGCACTAGTTTCGAAGAAAATAAAAACAGGTTTACTCCACCCCTTTTAACCTTTCAAAAAAGATTAACTAATCTAAAGAAAAACAAAAAAGGAATTCCATTGAATTGTATTTTTATTGATCAATTAGAATTGCCTTCTAGAACGTATAATTGTCTCAAAAGGGCCAATATACATACACTATTGGACCTTTTGAGTAAGACTGAAGAAGATCTTATGAGAATTGACAGTTTTCGTATGGAAGATGGAAAACAGATATGGGACACTCTAGAGAAGCATCTCCCAATCGATTTACCTAAGAATAAGTTCTCGTTTTAAATCCATTGCAATTTTTTCCTCTTCTTCTTTTTCGAGTTAGAATAAAAAGAAAAAAGAAAACAATTTTGCATCTTTGGCACAATCTATATTTTCGCGAAATGGATCATAATAAAATGGATTTTAGGTATCTAGGAAATAGTTACTTCCAAGTGAATCTTCCCTAGATACCTATGCACGGTACTTCACGGTTGAATGAATCAACCTGAAAAATCCCTAAAAAAGACCTAAAGTTAAGGATTTTTCAATGGGTAATGTTGCTCCAATACCTAACCAAAGAGCTACTGCAGTACCGATTAAAAAAACGGTCGTAGCTACTGGGCGACGAAATGGATTTTGGAATTTATTGACATTCTCTAGAAAGGGTACTGTCAATAAGCCCGTTGGCACAGAAACCATTAAGAGAACGCCCAATAACTTATTGGGTACTGTACGGAGTATTTGAAAGACGGGAAAGAAGTACCACTCGGGTAATATTTCCAGAGGAGTTGCAAACGGATCCGCCGGTTCACCAATCATTGACGGCTCGAGAACCGCTAAACCTACATTACATGCAATAGTACCTAGAATTACTACTGGAAAAATATATAAAAGATCGTTGGGCCACGCGGGTTCCCCGTAATAATTATGTCCCATCCCTTTAGCTAATTTTGCTCTTAATACAGGATCATTTAAGTCAGGTTTCTTTGTTATTGGGATAGGTGAATTCTTTAGGATCCATCCCCCAAAGGAACCGGACATGAGAATTTTTCATCATCCGGCTCGAGCAAGAATGAAAGAAAAAAGACCGTGGAAGATCCATAATAGAATAAGGTATATAATGACTCAATGACTCTAGGTAAGAAAAGCTTTATCAGATTCTCTTTTCCGAAGTTGCACCTACAACTACTTATTGAAAAGAATCTTATTCTTATGGGTAAATGCTCAATATCCAAGTTGGCTTGCAAATTTGATCATGATCAATTGCTTTGTGGATTGTCTCATGTCTCTTGATTAGTTGGTGTTTATCCCCTCAATATCGCAAGTTTCTTACGTCCAAACAAAGTATTTACTTGTTACTAATAAAAAATCAAAAAGTCTAGCCTACGTTCTTCTTTAGATACCTTCTTTTACTCCGATAGTATTGCGGATCGCAATCGATGCAAAGAAAATGAATGCATTTCCATACTATAATAAAAAAAGTAAGTGTAATAAATAGAGAATTGGATCATGTCACATGACTTATTCTATTTCTACTCTATGGGATCTTACGGAGCCTGTTCATGGATGACATGGTTGGGGTATAATCATAGAAAATATTCTCCTCAAGTGAACCAGCCTATCCTTCCTAGATAGGGGACTTACGTGTTGATTGGATGCGGAGACACCTTTGGTTGTGAATTCTAATGTGGCAGATCCAATTCTTTATCTGCATGGCCAAATCAATAATTCAAGTCACACACTCCCATAATCCGCCTTATTTTCTTTCATAAAATGAACTTCAACTATTTGTATCAAAATACTTCGGAGTTGAAGAAAAGTATCCAAATGACATGTCTTATTTTACAATAACCCATGTTTGTAGCAATGAAATACCACAACCTACCCGATATGATATATGAAAATTAGAATTATCTTTCTCTATGATATGGCTTCCCTATAAAGGACCCGAAATACCTTGCTTACGTATCATTGGAAAGTGCATTAACATAAATACGGCAGTAAGCAGAGGCAGTACAAAGGTATGTAAACTATAAAAACGAGTCAAAGTGGATTGGCCCACACTAGCACTTCCACGTAATAACTCCACTAAAGGCGATCCTATTACCGGAATCGCTTCAGGTACACCTGTCACAATTTTGACTGCCCAATAACCAATTTGATCCCAAGGCAAAGAATAACCAGTTACACCAAACGATGCAGTCAATACACCCAAAACCACACCTGTCACCCAAGTTAATTCGCGGGGTTTTTTAAATCCACCTGTGAGATACACACGAAATACGTGCAGGATCATCATTAGAACCATCATACTTGCTGACCATCGATGAACTGATCGGATTAACCAACCAAAGTTGGCCTCGGTCATTATGTATTGAACCGAGGAAAAAGCCTCTGTAACGGTTGGGCGGTAGTAAAAAGTCATAGCAAAACCGGTAGCGACTTGTACTAGAAAACAAGTAAGTGTAATTCCCCCTAAACAATAAAATATGTTGACATGAGGAGGAACATATTTACTAGTTATATCATCCGCAATTGCCTGAATCTCAAGACGTTCCTCAAACCAATCATATACTTTATTGAGATAGGTAACTAACCCGAGTCCCCCTCCGAGAACCGTATATGAAAATTTCATCTCGTACGGCTCAAGCAGAAACACACAAATTTTCAACGGATATTAGAAAAAAAAAGGTTCAAAACTTCATCAGCCACTGGATTGGGTCGATTTGCCTTGAAGATATGAAATAAGAAAAATCCAGAACTTATTCTTTGTGATGATAATGCCAAAAAATCTCAAGTTGGCTCATCTGTCTTTCTTTCTTTCCCTTATGTTGGTCATTAGAGGCTTCTTGACTTTTCTCTTCCCTATTTTGGATTTCTTTTTTTTTTTTTTTGCGTAATGCAGATTTACTCTTGTTTTACTAGTAAATAAATAAAGCAAAAATTCTAGTAGTTTTCTGATAGAAATTATCTTGTTGCGATCCTATGAATCAGTTCAATTAAAACCTTAGATTCATACTAGAGCCACGATGATTGAGTCTCAAGCTAACCAAAAGGCAAGGGTTCTTCGAATAAGAACCGCTTGATGATCATTTATTGAATCCGTGTAATAACTCGACAAAATCGAGAGAAAAAAAAGTTGTCTTTTGGGCAAACAAAATTGGAAGGAAGAAAATTTCTTTTTTTATTAAAAACTACTTGAATTTTTTGCAGTCTGGTTGCGAGGTCTGAATAGTGAGTATGAATCATAGTTCCATTTTTTTTCTTGATCCACTCTATCTATTTCGTGTTCCAGATACTAGAATAAAAAATATCCGACGAATTAGAATCATCTTGATAGAGATAACAGGCCCTTTCTATGTATTATCAATAGGATCCATTCTAACAAGTCACACACTCATATTCCAGAGATACCAAAACAAAAAAATTCCACGGTCGAACTACCAGAATGTCTAGAAATGTATAGCTTAAAGTAGAAAGGCTTTTTTGGATGGAAAAACAATGACTTCGTAGTTTTAGTTAGTAGAAACCTAATTCATTAAAATTCCGTCCAGTAAAACAGAAGAATTATAAATTTCTAAAATGATAGATAGGAATATCGCGAATAAAGCCATTGCGACCCCCATAAAAGGAGTAGTCCCCCAACCCGGAGCTACTTTCCCATATTCCGAATTCAAGGGTTTCAATAAACTACCTACGCGAGTTCGTCTTGGCCCAGGTCTAGAACTATCTTCAACGGTTTGTGTAGCCATAAATTCTATTTAATCATTGGTGTTGACTTTGTATACTATTCCGTTGTAGTTGTAAATACAAGATCTTTTCGTAGATCCATTGTAATCTTGAAATTCTATAAAAATGGAAACAGCAACTTTAGTCGCCATCTCCATATCTGGTTTACTTGTAAGCTTTACTGGGTATGCCTTATATACCGCGTTTGGGCAACCCTCTCAACAATTAAGAGATCCATTCGAAGAACACGGGGACTAATTGAAGTAAGAAGTCTCCCCATCTGGGAGACTTCTTACTTCAATGAAATTATTTCATTTTTTTAGTCGGAACCTTAGGTGGTTCTCGGAAGAAGATAGCGAAAAAAATTATCCCTAAAGTCGAAACTAAAAGGAACGTATAAACCAATGCTTCCATAGATTCGATCGTGGTTTATTTACAATTATAACTTCCACACCTATTCATTTGTCATTTGGGATCTTTTCCCATATAAAGATAAAGAAAGAAAAAGAGTCAAAGAAAGGATGGGAGATGTTTCCCATGTCAAATCAAAAAAGAGAGATGAAAGATACCATAGCAATGTGGTATCAGACTGCTTGTCTCCTTGTAGTTGGATCTCCAACTTTTTGGAATGTTCCAAATTCCACTTGAGCATCCAAGTCTGGATCAATACCAGCAAAAACATCTCGGAACAAGGTTCTAGCGCCATGCCAAATGTGTCCGAAAAAGAAGAGCAAAGCAAAGGTAGCATGACCAAAAGTGAACCAACCCCTTGGACTGCTGCGAAAAACACCATCCGATTTCAAAGTAGCCCGATCTAATTCAAAAATTTCCCCTAATTGGGAACGCCTCGCATATTTTTTTACAGTAGCAGGATCAGAATAACTTACTCCATTAAGTTCGCCACCATAGAACTCCACCGTTACACCTACTTGTTCAACACTATATTTGGATTCTGCTCTTCTAAAAGGAACGTCCGCTCTCACAATTCCCTCTTCATCTACCAAAACAACCGGAAATGTTTCAAAAAAAGTAGGCATACGGCGTACAAAAAGCTCGCGTCCTTCTTTATCTCTAAAGACGGGATGTCCTAACCATCCAACAGCTATTCCATCCCCGTTGTCCATTGAGCCTGCTCTGAATAATCCCCCCTTTGCCGGATTATTACCAATATAATCATAAAAGGCTAATTTTTCGGGAATTTTAGACCAAGCTTCTGATAAACTAAGATTTTCGGCTAACCCATCGCTAACTCTTCGATATATTTCTTGCTGAAAGTATCCCTGATCCCACTGATAACGAGTAGGCCCAAATAATTCGATTGGGGTAGTTGCTGACCCATACCACATAGTTCCGGCAACTACGAAAGCTGCAAAAAAAACAGCAGCGATACTACTGGAAAGTACAGTTTCAATATTGCCCATACGTAATCCTTTGTATAGACGTTGAGGCGGACGGACACTAAGATGGAATAGGCCCGCTAATATGCCCAATGTACCCGCAGCAATATGATGAGAAGCTATTCCCCCCGGAACAAAAGGATCAAAACCTTCTACACCCCACGCTGGATTTACAGCTTGTACTTTTCCAGTTAGTCCATAAGGATCGGACACCCATATCCCAGGACCATACAAACCCGTTACATGAAATGCGCCAAAGCCAAAGCAAGCCACCCCTGCAAGAAATAAATGAATTCCAAAGATCTTGGGCAAATCCAAAGAGGGTTTTCCTGTCCGCTCATCACAGAATATTTCTAGGTCCCAATATACCCAATGCCAGATAGCTGCCAAGAAACACAAGCCAGAAAACACAATATGCGCACCTGCCACACCTTCATAACTCCAAATACCCGGATTCGTTACAGTTCCTCCTGAAATACTCCAACCACCCCACGAATTGGTTATTCCTAAACGAGTCATGAAGGGAATGACGAACATACCTTGTCTCCACATTGGATCCAGAACAGGATCAGAGGGATCAAAAACCGCTAATTCATATAAAGCCATCGAGCCGGCCCAACCAGAAACTAAAGCTGTGTGCATTATATGCACCGAAAGCAATCGACCCGGATCATTCAATACAACAGTATGAACACGATACCAAGGCAAACCCATGGAAATACCCCTTTAGCAAAGAAAAATAGACACGATGTCGCTTTATTTTATCGCATTGGAAAAGACTATCCATATCCTATGTACCTAACCCCTCTAGGGGATTCTGTGTCAGAAAGCGTGAATATTTATTTCATTCCATTAAAAATAAGAAGCCAATTATGTTCGTAAGAAGAAAGAGAAGCAGATCTATTCTATACTCGATAAGTGCCAATATGCAATGGGTAGCTTGGCCTATTTGGAAAAAACGAAGAATAGATCCCTATCCCTCTTTGTTTATCATTCCAATCACCGATTCCTTTTTCTTTATTCAATCTGTCTTACCTTCCTTATATGTATTATTTCAATCTACGTATTAATAGAATCTATAGTATTCATATAGAATAAGAAAAAAAAAATGAAGACAATAAACTGCGGATTCTTTCTTTCTCTTCCATTCTTACGTTTCCATATTAAAGTGTAGTTTTCTTACTTAAATTTAATAATATTAATCTAATATGCCCATTGGTGTTCCAAAAGTACCTTACCGGATTCCCGGAGATGAAGAAGCGACTTGGGTTGACTTATACAATGTTATGTATCGAGAAAGGACACTTTTTTTAGGTCAAGAGATTCGTTGCGAGATCACGAATCATATTACAGGTCTCATGGTATATCTCAGTATAGAAGATGAAACTCGCGATATTTTTTTGTTTATAAACTCCCCAGGCGGGTGGCTAATCTCAGGAATGGCGATTTTTGATACGATGCAAACGGTAACACCAGATATATATACAATATGCCTCGGAATAGCTGCGTCCATGGCATCCTTCATTCTGCTTGGAGGCGAACCCACCAAGCGTATAGCATTCCCTCACGCGAGGATTATGCTTCACCAACCTGCTAGTGCTTATTATCGGGCAAGGACACCAGAATTTTTACTAGAAGTGGAAGAGTTACACAAAGTTCGCGAAATGATCACAAGGGTTTATGCACTAAGAACAGGCAAGCCTTTTTGGGTTGTATCCGAAGACATGGAAAGGGATATTTTTATGTCAGCAGACGAAGCCAAAGCTTATGGACTTGTCGATATTGTAGGGGATGAAATGATTGACGAGCACTACGATACTGATCCAGTGTGGTTTCCAGAAATGTTTAAGGATTGGTAGTGGCCGGATTTCTTGTAAATTTATTTCAAACCTAAATTCAGGTTTTCTGCGATTTAATAGAAAATAGAAATACTTCATGATGATCAATCATCAGGTTAAGATCGATCTAAACCAATCCTTTTTTTTTTCTATATACATACGACATGCCAACGGTTAAACAACTTATTAGAAACGCAAGACAGCCAATACGAAATGCTAGAAAATCGCCCGCGCTTAAGGGATGTCCTCAGCGTCGAGGAACATGTGCTAGGGTGTATGTGCGACTCGTTCAGATCATGAGTTCAAACAAATAAGACAATTTTTGAAGTATCCATGATCGGTACCAATGAATAGGATAGAGCTTCTCTATCCTAGATTTCTATGGTATATGGAATTTCTGGTTTCCTTTGGTGCAAATCCAATCATCTAAATTGGAAATTAAGAAGCAATTCCCCCATTGGTAGAAAATGGTTATCCATTAAGCGGAGGAAATAGTAATAAAAAGAAAAAGGCTTATGCTCCTTTATCTTAAAAGAACGGACTAACAGGGTCAGCTACTTAGCCAACTTTCCTAATTAAATGCCGTCACTGTATGGATAACTCTTATTGTGAAAAGAGCTATTTACTCTATAATGGATAGGTAGAGCCAAAGAATGTGAACTATACAAGTTCACAATACCTTTTGATGAAATGAAAGAAAGGGCTCCGGTGTATAGAGAGGGCCTCACCGTTTAAAAGGGAACCATAGAAACGATGGAACCCACTATTTTTTTGAGTATCGTTAGAATTTGTTATTTCTATGCGAAATAACTGAAGAGAATAGAATAAAAAATCGTGGTTGGGAAGGTTACAGTAGCAAAAGCCATTGGAATTACTATTTTATATATCGGAATAATTCGTTTTGTTATTAATGGGAAAAAGGATGGCTAAAAGAAGAGAAATCATTAGTTATTCATTAAGGTTAATTTGATTCAATGACCAGAGTTCCGCGAGGATATATAGCTCGGAGACGACGAACAAAAATGCGTTCATTTGCCTCAAACTTTAGAGGGGCTCATTTAAGACTTAATCGAATGATTACTCAACAAGTAAGAAGAGCTTTTGTTTCCTCTCATCGAGATAGAGGCAGGCAAAAGAGGGATTTTCGTCGTTTGTGGATCACTCGGATAAACGCAGCAACGCGGATATATAAAGTATTCGATAGTTATAGTAAATTAATACACAATCTGTACAAGAAGGAATTGATTCTTAATCGTAAAATGCTTGCACAAGTAGCTGTATCAAATCCAAATAATCTTTACACGATTTCCAATAAAATAAAGATCCTCAATTAAATGGATAAAAAAGTAATATACAGGAATAATTAAAACCGAATTCCCGGAGAGGGAACTCCGGGAAGATACAATAAATTAAGATTAAGTGGTAGGAATCAACGAGCATGTTGCAATAAATAAAAAAACTATTTATTCTTCCCCATTTTTCTTTCTTATAACAAACACAAGAATCAAAACTGGATTACTTTCTTTATATAGGTCTGGCCCTTTCGAATAAAACATCAACAATCGGAACTTAAGTTCCGATTGTTGTTTCTTAAATTCTGGTTGGAGTTTCTTAAGTTTCGATTGGAATTGAACTTTTGCGTTAATTGAGGAATATGTCTATTCTTTCTGGGTCTAGGACCAGTAATTATTGAAATTGACTGGGCTTGAAATTGCTTCTCATTCTCATAGTTACGAAATGGTAAGAAAGATAAAATACGAGCCTGTTTTATAGCAAGAGTAATTAATCGTTGTTGTTTCAAGGTTAATCTATTTATTCGTCTCGATAATATTTTTCCTTGTTCACTAATAAATCGATTAATTAAACTCATGTTTCTATAATCAATTCGATCCCCCGGGCCAATCCGAGGACGCCTACGAAAAGGTTGTTTGGATTTACGAAAAGTTTGCTTGGATTTACGAAAAGTTTGCTTGGATTTATGAAAAGTTTGCTTGGATTTATGAAAAGTTTGCTTAGATTTATGAAAAGGTTGTTTAGATGTATACATGATTTATTCTTTATTTAAAAATTTGAAAAAAAAAAATGGATTTCTTTATTTTATTAATTTTGGATCCAGAAGAAGTAGTCTTTCTTTGGTCCATATATTATTTGATTCATATTATTATTTGATTCATATATAGTATATGAATACCCTCTATACATATGAAATAATATCTACCTGAAATCAAATGAATTGATTTGTATTTTGTATTCTATCTATGTTCTATATATTAAATCTGTTCTTTGGAAAGATCGAACACACGATGCTCCTATTTTTTTATTTCGTCATGAGTCGTATGCTTGCGACAATAACGACAAAATTTTTTTAATTCTAATTGTCCGGGTGTATTGTGGCGATTCTTTTGAGTACTATATCTAGAAATCCCCGTCGATTCCTCATTGGCACCTTTTCGAACACAACTGATACATTCCAAAATAACTCTGATTCTAACACCTTTCCCCTTGGCCATGAACCTCCTTTCTTTTTTGGATTGACTTAACTTAATTCTTCTACTTATTCTGTTATTCTTCTATTTGGAATCCCAAGAAGAAGAATAAAACCCATTCGAATAAAAAATTTTTAAAATTCTTAAATTAAGTAATAAAAAATAGAGAAATAATTAAAGAATACAATCCTTGTCGAATTAGCAAGGATTTTGCTTCGAAATCCTTTCATTTAAGTAGCCAGCCCAGCCTCTTTCTATGCTCTGATTTCTGAGGCCTGACTTAGCTTGGATACCGCTTTTGATTGAATTTCTGTTTTCCAAAATGGGATTTTCCGAATTTTTCATGACTCTGAGGTTCAACCCAATCCATCTTTTCTTTCTTTTTCCTTCCTATACTAAAAAAAAAAAGGATTGAAAAAGGGCAAATTTGCGTCATGTCACGAAGAATTCCTCGCATAGCAATAACTAGAATTAAAAAAAAGGGAATGACAAAGCATCTGGGAATAAACGATTAATTTCTATCAATAAACCTGCTAAAGCCCCAAACCATAGAGTACTTAGCACGGGCGCTACAGAGAGATATGTTTTTATATCCCGCATTGAAAATCCTCCTTCCTTATTGGAATACATATATGATCAGATACTCTTGCCCAAGATCATTTGTATTTCTTTTGTTTAGGCGAAATTCCTAACTAAAAAAACAAAATCAATATTCTATATATAGAATGAACGGTATAGACGAGATTTTCCTACCCCTAAAAAAGAAAAAGATGACCCCTTCTTCCTATACATTACCAAGGAATAGTAATCTTTCTTTTATAGGTGAAATTAGATAGGATTTTAGATGTATACCATTCCTTGATTATATGAGACCAAAAAGAAGAAATGACAAGAAGGTTCTATATAGATAGAGAAAGAGAAGAAAATTACGATGTGGAAAACAAGACAGGAATTGTGTACAATGCCATTATACAACAATTTGGAAAAGGGATGTAGCGCAGCTTGGTAGCGCGTTTGTTTTGGGTACAAAATGTCACAGGTTCAAATCCTGTCATCCCTACCTATTACTTCTTTCTTCTTTATGGGCAGTAGCGAGGAGATCGATTAAAGTGGGTATAACTTGAATTTGTGGATACTATACGTACGTGAGACACGTTAGGAGTAGAAAAGGGTTTTCTTTTTGAATGAAAGCGCTCTTAGTTCAGTTCGGTAGAACGCGGGTCTCCAAAACCCGATGTCGTAGGTTCAAATCCTACAGAGCGTGATTCCATCTATCTTATGTCGAAGCAGAGTAAAATAACTTAACAAAACAAAGTTGAATTGCAACTCCAATTTGACCTCCTCTCTGGTCTGGAGGAGGTCAATCAAAAAAGAAATATTACTCAATCAAAGATCCAACTGATCCCCACGTCTGTATTGCAAATACGCAGTCACGAATAATCCCGCTAAAGTAATAGGAATTAGGCCTAAGACGATTCCAAATAGAAAAACTTCAATCATTTCGATTTGTTCGAGGGGATAAAAAAAAAGAGGTACGATCTATCCCTAAATAGTAGTCTAAATTATCCACGAATCTCAATGACCAAGAAAAGAATTGATAATTAGTGTGGAAAAGAGTCGTAGAATACCAGGAATCCAAAAGAAAGATTTTTATTTTCTGACTTATTCATTCAATTCATTTCAAATAAGACGTATCTTGTTCAAGCCAATAAATAGAGCTGGGGTTATAGTTAAAGCAGCCAGTAGAAAACCGAAATAACTAGTTATAGTAAGCATGAAAGGGTTAAATTCCATTTATTTTTTTACTACACTACATATGTTGGTAAAGCACTTACCTAAGTTATGGAAAATTCATAATTCATCGGTTATTTTAGATAATACTAAAAAACAAGATAGAGTGAGATACAGAAGTGTAAAAGAAAATTGATTCATCAGATGGGACATGAGTCTCTAATTCCGAATCAAGAGATTTGTTGTGGAATCTGTCAGTTCTTTAAAGTAATAATATTAAGAACTAGATCATCTAACCCCATTGAAAAATGAAATTGGATTTTCGGGAGAATTTTGGAATATAAGATAAATAAAGAATTGAAACAGTCGAATATTCCCCTATTCCTTCTTATTTTAACTGATTTTATTCCATATGGAATAAGAGGAGAAGAAAAGCATTCCACGATCCCCCGAGCAAGGAGCCCCTTAAAAAAAGGAAAGCTCTTCCTTGAATTTACTTTATTTTTATTCCTTTTTCGAACCCCAACCAAAGTTGATTCGAAGACGAGTCACTTCAATTATCCTTTTAAGTTCTATCTTCTGTCTTTCCCTATTTCATCTCGTAAAGTTCCACGCTTGCAGTTTAGTCAAGAAAGTTAGACCTAATCCAACAAACAAGGCAAGGATTGATTACGAATCTTGATTCTTCAAAGAATGTTTTCTTTCTCTCATAACAGATTATCCACTATTCGATTTTCTATTTATTAGATATTATATTATGCTAACCAATTAAATTCCTTAAAGGGAAAGGTTGGATTCGAAGAAAACTTTTAACTAAAAAGGGATAGATTTCGCATATACTTGTCCTTATATTGTGTCAGTATGAGAATATCTTTCCTAAATTATTTATCCAAACCTATTGATCATTAACTTGGATTTTCCCAAGATCTTGGCCGCTATTCCGAATTATTCTACTAATCCGAAGCCAATGAAAATAAGCAGGACCCCAAAAAATTGGGGGTTTTCTATTGATGCCTTGAATAACATATAGCTTACCTATAGACAAGGAACAAAGAATAGAAAAAA